TTCTATTTTGTGAGGATCAATCAAATAAGGTTTTCGTTAGAAAAAGATTCTATAAAAGCAATGATAAATAGATACTAATAGAGAAAAGGAAATAAAAAAACATAGTATAGAAAAGATATCCAAAATGATATAGAAATCACTATCCTACCCTTAGTTTTTATTTCCTTAATTTAATTGAATTTCGTTTGATTAGGACAAAGTTCCTTAAAAACCTCTGCCTTTTTTAAAATATCCTGAACAGTTCCTGTAGGCTGAGCGCCTTTTTCAAGGAAATAGAGAATAGCGGGGACGTTTAAATAAGTTTGATTCTTGATCGGATCATAAAAACCCACTTTCCGAAGATCTCTTCCTTCTCTTCGGGATCGAACATCAATTGCAACGATTCGATAGACGGCTCATCGGGATAGATGTAGATGAAAAAAAAGAACCCCCACCCCCCCTAGAACCGTATAGGAAGTTTTCTCCTCGTACGGCTCGAGAAAAAACGATTCGAAGTTTTGTCTATGGATAAAATTATAATACATAGTAAAGGAATCCGTAAAAGAAATTAGCCTATAATTTAACTCATAGTCTTTTTTATTTATCTTCATTCCTAAAAACTAAAAAATCATTTCTACTCATAACTCAAGTTCAAAAATTCTCAAATATATTAAAGAAAATTAAGATATTTTTTTATTGAGTGGTCTTTAACCTCCTTTTTGTCTCGTTGAAAATCTATTTGGATTCTTTATTCGGCTGTGAGACAATTGAAGCGGCGTTTCCTTGTTATGGGATCCTTTATCTTTGTTTTAAATCATTGGGTTTAGACATTACTTCGGTGCTTCTTAATCTTTTCAAAATGGTAGCAACATACCCCTTTTGTGATTTCTTTCTATCAAAGAATCATACCGACGGTTGATTCGTGCGCGATACACTGTGGATCGAAAAAGTTTTTGCGGTTCCAACAATTTTTTTTAATTGAAAATTTGCTCGAATCGGATCCTTTCGATTTCTATATCGAAGATATACTTACGAAGTTGTTCCAATTTATTGATTGGCATTAACCCTAGATCGTTGCTCCTGAGAAATTAATAAATACTTTCTACTCGAGCTCCATCATGAACTATTTACATTACAACCCAATAAAAAAAGAAGGGTTCTAGTAGAATAGAACAAACGACGTCGAGCCAAGAGCACCTTCATTCCTATATAAAATGGTGGATGTAAGAATAAGAATCCACGCCGGATCGTGTCCTTCAAGTCGCACGTTGCTTTCTACCACATCGTTTTAAACGAAGTTTTACCATAACATTCCTCTAATTTGGAACCAGTATGGAATTGATTCAATTATGGAATCATGAATAGTCATTGGTTCCGTCGGTACAGAGACATAGTCATTTATATTTAGCTACATCGATAATAAAGATTTTTCTGAAGAAATCTTAGCAAGACCCGGGCTTTTTTTGTATGAACGGAACTTTTTCTATTACTTTCTCTTTCTCATAGAAATATCCATAAATCCAACTATATGAATAACAGAACTAACAGAAAGAATACGAATATAAAAAATTCTATATGACTCTGCGTCTTCAAGTATGTCAATAAGATAGTATTCCCCGGCGTATCCACGACAGTAAAGCCTAAAATGTAGTATCATAAGAAATAAATAAAAATATCTGTTTCTTTATTAACTTTATTAAATAGAATTGTCAATGATTTAATTTAAGATTTAATTTACAGCAAAATTTCATTTAAAGCAAATAAGCTAAATAGATCGAACAATAAAAAGAAATATCATTGTTAAATATTTAAATTTGAATATTTTAGGGATGCAAATTCTTTTTCATAAAAATAGAAAGACTCTTGTCAATGAAATAGGATAACAATACATACCTATAGGCTAAGCACCTCCTCGTTTTATATGTATTTTCATATTTTGTTTAACCTGAGGTTAAGTAATCTTTCCACAACTGTGATTTATGTCCCATCTTATCTTTATCTGAATGACAAAAGGAATAGGATTCAGTTACATTTGCATGTCATTTGAACTCGATTTAGTTCAGTTTGTGAAAAACCGAGATATGATTCCGAAAAGATTCATTCAAAATCAAACAAAAAAGAAAGAAGAATAATATTCTATCCAATATTAGAACTTGAAACAGAACCTGGTTGAACAAAAAAGACGTATTCGGATACAATGGATATGCTCTGGGACGGAAGGATTCGAACCTCCGAATAGCGGGACCAAAACCCGTTGCCTTACCACTTGGCTACGCCCCATTTCTTTTTTTATTGGACACTAATACAAATAAAGAATAATATTGGTATTAAGCGTTCGTCAATTCCAGTCCAACCATCTATAGAAAATCTTTCTTCTTTAATTCTTCTTTATAGAATATATTATAGACTCGTGCTAGGATTTTGACATGTGTATATCTAGAATTCAACTGAATTTATTGATCATTACATATAATTCAATTAAGATATTGTATGAAAGTATGATTTCTTCTATTCTCCTTTGAGAATTGGAGGATTTTTGATTGAGCGGAAAAATAAGGATTTTTTTGTCTACGTTACTTTCTTCATTTTTCCTTATATCAATAACTCAATCAAAATGCAATTATCTCGACGAACAAAATGTCTGTTATGCTTAATATCTTTAGTTTGATCTGTCTTAATTCTGCCCTTTATCCGAGTAGTCTTTTCTTCGCCAAATTGCCCGAAGCCTATGCTTTTTTGAATCCAATCGTAGATGTTATGCCAGTCATACCCCTGTTCTTTTTTCTTTTAGCCTTTGTTTGGCAAGCTGCTGTAAGTTTTCGATAAGATCTTGAATACTATCCTAGAAAATTCATGATTTATTCGAGAAAAATTATAACAATTGATAAGATCAAATAAGTCTGGGAGTATGAACCCTCAATTCAAACATCGAAATTCTTGGATAGCCGCGAGAATTTAGGCTCGCCCCATTTACCAATTCTAATCCTTTTCCGGCGAAAGACCTTATTAGGTTAGGGGCCCTTAGAATTAGAATATCTAATTATGGGTATGAAGGTGATTTGTACTACTCAAAGACTCTTATTATATTACAAATTTCAACTTCATTTGAATTTCTGAACATTCTTTTCTATTTCTAGAATTCGTTTCTTGGTGTCAAAATAGGATATGTGATATAAAAATGGAGGATCTATTATCTTTTCTCGTTTTTCTTTTTCAAAAAATGATCTTGGAGGTTGTGTAATGCTTACTCTCAAACTTTTCGTTTATACAGTAGTAATATTCTTTGTTTCTCTCTTCATCTTTGGATTCCTATCGAATGATCCAGGACGTAATCCTGGACGTGAAGAATAAAATAAAAATTTCGTTTTTCTTGCTTGATTTTCCAATTTTCTTAAGATTTTTTTATTCCATACGTTTAACTAGGAAAAAAAGTAAAAAGGGGTTTGCGAAATTTGAAAGAAAAAATAGAAAGTCATCAACGGAAACGGAAAGAGAGGGATTCGAACCCTCGGTACGAATAACTCGTACAACGGATTAGCAATCCGCCGCTTTCGTCCACTCAGCCATCTCTCCCAATTGAAAAAGATAATTACTATGTTACATTACACATCAAGCAAGGATTAAAGAAAGTATTTCTTTCACATTCTTTATCGTTATTATATAATTAGCAATTCCATTTAGATGCTCGAAAGGTCCAAATAGAAAGATAAATAAAGAAGACCTTCTTGCTTTTATTTTGTTCGAAGTGCCTTTTGGACCTGGCCCGGTCAATGCCCAGCCGGGCCTTTTTTTGTTCCAATGAATTCCCGTTATTTATAGGTCTAGGAAACATACTCTAAATAAGATACCCAATTTGGTATCTGTGTAAGAAATTCCATTGTGGGGTTTACATATACTTATAATTTTTGTTATAATGGAAATTGAGAAGGATTTTTGATTCAAACGAATAAATTAAGTATGTTTTGTCGTTTCTTATGTCATTAGGCAAACCTAATTTTAGATTCAAATCCAAGAATCATTCAGAAATTCTCAGTCAACGAATAGTTAATGGTTCCCGTTTGTCATAAATTTTAGCTTTTTTGAATGAAAATATAAATTTGATTTTTTAATAGAAAGGTGAGGGGAAGTTTTTCCGCATTGTATCTTTTGAGATACTATACAATCAATCGAAGGGGTGGATCAAATACAATCAAAAGGGGAAAAGGGTTTCTTTTTTAATTTTTCTAAATTTAGAAAAAGGATTAAATTCAAAAAAGTATGCAAGTACAATAAACTAAAGTTTAGTAATCCAACCCAGAAAATTTTCTCTTATCCTATTTTGTATGGTTTTGGCGGCATGGCCGAGTGGTAAGGCGGGGGACTGCAAATCCTTTTTCCCCAGTTCAAATCCGGGTGCCGCCTCATCAACAAACGAATCAAAATATCTTATCTGCTGATATAAATCACTCAAAATTTCCCCGGCAGAACAGAATAAGGGGATTGTTGATTCTAAACATCTGTTCTGGGGATTTTGTAAAAGATTGGAAATCTTTGAATTCAATCTAAAATTCGAAGAAAGATTATATTATAATTATAATGGTCAAAGCAAGACTTCCCGATTCCCCTCTACTGCTAACGTAATGTCTACTAATTGGATCTTGAATTTGATTGCCATAGCCGGCACTAGTTGTGGAAAGTCCTTTATGTAATCTACATATATAGACTCACGAGCATCTCTGAGTCTTCAGGCATTCAATCACTATTAGATTGAGATTGGATGGATAATTTACTTTTTTATATAAAAAGTATAGAAAAAGTAAAAATTATTATTATTTTTTTTTTTGAAACCCCTACTCAAGAGTATAATATACTATCTCCCAATTACTTCAAGAGACAATCGGGAAACGGATTAGATCCAATAGGAACTAAAAGTATGTAATAGATATCAATGGATCTATTTTTACTTTGAAGGGCAACAAAGAGTGGGCCCTCTTTTTTTAGTACTATATGTTCCATTTATATACTATATGTTCCATTAGTAACATTCCTTTCTAGCATCATTGTGTATTTTACTTGTGTTTAGTCTTTCCCGATTAGAAATCATATAATAATTTTTTAGAAATGGATTTCTTTGATTGGTTCATCAATAGTGTAGAATCCCCTTTTGACTCTGGACCATGGATTCTACTATTATTAGTGAGCAATACAATAATAGAATATTTCTATCATAAAGATAGGGGACATAATTGACATGGATATAATAAGTCTCGCTTGGGCTGCTTTAATGGTAGTCTTTACATTTTCCCTTTCACTCGTAGTGTGGGGAAGAAGTGGACTTTAGAAGCAAGCACTACTCATTTAGTTGAGGAATAGAAACGATATGCATTGTTTTATAGATCGTTCTGCAACGCATTTTTTATTTGAATTGAAATAATTTTTAAATGGAAATATATTCATTTCGAAATTCCATTGGATTCTAGTAGATAAATGTATTCTATAAAAGTAAAACAATTATTTTAGAAAGCAAGAGAATTGAGTCCTACGTTAATTGCATATATGGATTAATCACTACATATATTGAAGATAGAAGCTAATATAGTATACCAACTTTATTAGAAGTCAAGTACAACTTTATACACTATTATAACACTAATAGAGAGTATGGTAAGAAAGAAATTTCTTACCATACTCTCGGATCTCATAGAATACCACCCATTATAGCCATAGCCCGTTTATTTCATTTAAGACGCAAAAAAGAATCCTAAAGAATCCTTTTGATTTGATTTCTTCAACTATTGATAAGAACTCAGAAGTCAAGTTTCATTTCAAGTAATTAATTATTTTGACTGACTGTTTTTACGTAAATGATAAGTAGAAAAGCAGTAGGAACTAAAACGAACAGTGCAGTAGCAATAAATGCAAGAATATTTACTTCCATAATCTCAATCTCATCGTTTTTTTATTTCACAATAACTCGGGATTTAATCCCATAGAGATGATAAATCTTTCACCTGTCAATTCAATGAATGCATTACCTATCGATGATATTGAATCGGATCAATATCATGAATAACAATATCTGAGCTATTAAATTAATTCGTCGTCGAGAATTGAATAGTATAACATACGAAGATCTTTTATCCATACTGAATCCAAGATTGGATTCCCCGACCAATCAAAAATTCCTTTATTTATCTTTCTTTTCCTTTATTTATCTTTCTTTATTTATCCTTCTTTTCTGTTCTTTCTTTTCTATAACCTACCCCAGGTCTTCCGTATAAAACCATCAAATTAAGTATCCTCGTCCGTTTCCATTAACTACAAAACCCAAACAAAAAATACAAGCGAAGTGGAAAAAAGAGGAATTTGGTTGTAAATTTGAATGATCCAATTTTCTTTGGAAGACAAAGAAGTATGAGAAAGATGAGTCGCGGGAGAAAAGATGGAATATTTTAAGAATTTCACTATTTTAGTTATTTTCATTTTATTTTAGGGTTTGTTCTTTCTTCGACAGAATCCTGAAAAAAGAGGGGAACCCCCTTCGGAATTAAATTATGCTCTCTGTCCCTTCTTTCATTTCACATAAAATGCAGAGGTGAATTAATGTACTTATTGGATACGTCGGGACTGACGGGGCTCGAACCCGCAACGTCCGCCTTGACAGGGCGGTGCTCTTGCCTATTGAACTACAATCCCAGGGAAATAAGAAGAGATCTAGCAGAAAATTAAATTTGAATTCTTTTTTCTTCTCTCTTATCAGGTATTTCTTAAGAACAAGAGGGTTCTACCATCTGATAGTAGATTGGCGAATTGTTGGGCCGAGCTGGATTTGAACCAGCGTAGACATATTGTCAACGAATTTACAGTCCGTCCCCATTAACCACTCGGGCATCGACCCAACGCCTAATTAGACGTTCCATAATCAACTTCCTTTCGTCTCCCAGGCGGGCTTGACAAATCTATTTCACTTTTGATAAAATCCAGACTCCTATGGTCTTGGTATACCCCCAGAGGGACTTGAACCCTCGTTTTCTCCGTGAAAGAGAGAGGTCGTAACCACTGGACCATAGGGGCACCAATGGACCATAGGGGCCTATGACCACCTTTATTCATTATTCATAAATAAACTAGAAATAATAGTTACCAAAGGCCGGCCACCTTTAGAAAAGAAAAAGCATTACACAATACAAATACAATAGGGAAGGCCTAAGGCCGCCTTAACTTAATATAAATCAGTCGAACCTTTATAAGATGAATAGGATATGAATCAAACCGAAAAACTCGTTAACTTTTCTGGGGGTTAATGGTAATCAAACTTTACCATTAAACTATACAATCTTTCAACTTTATTTCATTGGTCTTTATCTCTCTCATTCAGAAAGAGTTCTGCATTGGATCCAAGAGCCGGTACCTCTTAATCAGCAGGAAATGTAAAAAAATGATTTACCAAAGTCTGATTTCGGAATTCTATTGAGCCCTAAATCATATCAAAGTCATATCAAATTATATTGAGCCCTAAATAATACTGTCAATTGACGACCG